ATAAAGTAAGCTAAATATTTAAAGCTAGTGGGTTCATACCCCAAAAATGAAAAATTTTCCTTTATTAATTTTTTTTAAAAAAGTAATAAAATGACTAATTGTAATAACCATTTTAATCTCCTTATCCACGGATTCTTGATTTGTTTTGTGATTAATAATAGAAATAAATCTATTAATATTTATTCCAATTTTAAATAAAAAAAAAAATAACAACTCAAATTTAATGGTTTCATATTTTATTATTCAATCTTTCTCATCAACTCTTTTTTTTTTTAGATCTCTAAATCTTTTAATTTTCAATATAGAAATTTTTAAAATAATCATGAATATTTCCATACTTATTAAACTAGCTTCAATTCCTTTTCATTTCTGGCTTACTTCATTAAGAGAAATAATTGATTTTAATTCCTTATGAATTATTTTAACTTTACAAAAATTTATTCCTCTTACAGTTTTATCAAAATTCAATATGGAAATTATTATTTTGTTTGCCGCCCTTTCTTCAATTATCAGATCAATTTTAGCATTAAATTCAAAAACAGTCAAAAAAATTTTAATTTTTTCTTCAATTTCTCACCAAGGTTGAATTATTAGTTTAATTTTAATAAAAAGAAATTTTTGGTTAACTTATATACTAATTTATTCAAGACTAATTTTCAAAATTTCTAGAAATTTTGAAAAAATAATTTCCTTTAGCATATCAAGAATATTTTTTGTTTATAAAAAATATTCTGAAAAAATTTCAATTATTTCATTAATGTTATCATTAGGGGGTATACCCCCTTTTCTGGGTTTTTTTATCAAATTATCTTCAATTATTATCCTTATTAACAATTTTAATTTTATTATTATTATCCTCATTATATCATCAATAATTAATATTTATTTTTACCTTCGTATCTTAACCCCCCTTTTATTTATTAATAATTACAACTTTAAAAATCATTTTAAAAAGAACCATTTTAATAAAAATTTTATTTTAAATATAAATATTATTATCTCCATTTTTTTATTAAATCTTATAATCTTATAATCTTATAATCTTATAATTATATAATATTGAAAGATTTTAAGTTAAACAAAACTATTTACCTTCAAAGTAAAAATTATATTTAAATAAATCTTAGTAAAAGGATGATTAATCCATAAATAAATTTACAATTTATCACCTAAATTCAGTCATTTTACCGCGATGAATATACTCTACAAACCATAAAGACATTGGTACAATATATTTAATTTTTGGAAGATGAGCAGGAATAATAGGACTTAGAATAAGAATTTTAATTCGAATAGAATTAGGTCAACCTGGAACATTAATTGGAAATGATCAAATTTACAATGTAATTGTAACAGCCCATGCTTTTATTATAATTTTTTTTATAGTTATACCAATTATAATTGGTGGGTTTGGTAACTGACTAATTCCTATCATGCTAGGTGCCCCTGATATGGCATTTCCTCGCATAAATAACATAAGATTTTGACTTTTACCCCCTTCATTATGTCTATTAATTAATTCTTCTTTAGTTGAATCAGGTGCTGGAACAGGATGAACAGTTTATCCTCCATTATCGTCAAATCTATCCCATTATGGCCCCTCAGTAGATTTAGCTATTTTTTCTCTTCATTTGGCTGGAGCATCATCCATCCTAGGATCAATTAATTTCATTACTACTATCATCAATATACGTTCAAATGGAATAACTATAGAACGTATCCCTCTATTTGTTTGATCAGTATTTATTACTACAATTCTTCTTCTTCTTTCCCTACCTGTTCTAGCAGGAGCTATTACTATACTATTAACAGACCGGAATTTCAATACATCATTTTTTGACCCTTCAGGTGGGGGAGATCCTATTTTGTACCAACATTTATTTTGATTTTTTGGTCACCCAGAAGTTTACATTTTAATTCTACCGGGATTCGGTATAATCTCTCATATTATTTGTTTTCATACAGGAAAGAAGGAACCTTTTGGAAACCTAGGAATAATTTATGCAATGTTAGCAATTGGACTTTTAGGCTTCATTGTGTGAGCTCATCACATATTTACTGTAGGTATAGATGTTGATACACGAGCTTATTTTACATCAGCCACAATAATTATCGCAGTCCCAACAGGGATTAAAATTTTTAGATGACTTGCTACTCTTCATGGAACTAAAATTAAATTTAATACACCTATCATATGAAGATTAGGATTTATTTTCTTATTTACAATCGGAGGATTAACAGGTATTATACTTGCTAATTCATCCATTGATATTATCCTTCATGATACTTATTATGTAGTAGCTCATTTCCATTATGTTTTATCTATAGGAGCTGTTTTCGCTATTATAGGAGCTATTATTCATTGATTTCCTATGATATTTGGCATTAATTTCAATTCAGTTTTAACTAAAAGCCAATTTATTTTAACTTTTATTGGAGTAAATTTAACATTTTTTCCCCAGCATTTCTTAGGACTTAGAGGTATACCTCGACGATACTCAGATTATCCAGATTTTTTCTCAAAATGAAATTTCATTTCCTCAATTGGGTCAATCATTTCTCTTACGGGAGTTATTTTAATAATTATTATTATTTGAATTGCCCTAATTGAGAAAAAATTTATTTTTTCATCTTTTTCATCATCATCATCAATTGAATGAATAATAAATTTTCCTCCTTCAGAGCACACCTTCAGCCAAAATAACATTATTATTAAATAATAATTTACTTATGATAACATGATCACAAATCTTCTTCCCTGACATAAATTCTCCAATTATAGAACAAATAGCTTTCTTTCATGACCATTCAATGATAATTATTATTTCAATTACCATTATTACAATATACATAATTATGAATATCATAATTAACTCCTTCACCAGACGATCAATAATAGAAGGGCAAGAAATTGAAATCATTTGAACAATTATCCCCGCAATTACATTAATTTTTATTGCTATACCCTCACTTCACTTACTTTATTTAACAGATGAAATTTTTAATGCTCAAACATCAATTAAAGTTATTGGTCACCAATGATATTGATCATATGAATATTCAGATTTCAACAAAGAATTCGATTCATTTTTAATCCCAGAAACAGAGCTAAATAGAAACTCATTTCGTCTTTTAGAAACTGATAACAATTTAATAATTCCATTTAATACTATAATTAAATTTTTAATTACGTCAGCTGACGTAATTCACTCATGAACAATTCCATCCTTAGGAATAAAAATAGATGCTGTCCCAGGACGACTTAATCAAACATTTTCAATTGCTAAACGGCCTGGAATATTTTTTGGACAATGCTCTGAAATTTGTGGCACAAACCACAGATTTATACCTATTTCTCTTGAAGTATCATCAATAGGAAACTTCATAAAATTTATCGCTTCATAAACATTGAATGGCTGAAGTTTAAAGCAATGGTCTCTTAAACCAAAATATAGTGAAATCACTTTCAATGGAAAGTCTAGTTAAATAAATAACAAAAGAATGTCATTCTTTAATTACATTAAGTGACTCTCTATCCCTCAATTATATCCAATAATATGAACAATCCTAACTTTTTTTTTACTTTTATTTTCAACAATTCTAATAACATCTATTTTTTTTGTTAAACCAAATTACAAATTATTTTTAAATAAAAGCAAAATTAATTACAACCTTTTTTCATTTAAATGATAAATAATTTATTTTCAATTTTTGACCCTTCAACTTCAAGCATATTTAGTATAAATTGAACAGCTTTATGTTTTTGAATTTTAGTCATTCCATTTCCTTTTTGGGCTTCATATTCTTTATTTCTAATTTCCTGAAAAACTCTTTTAAAGAAGTTTTTTCAGGAAATTAGAAATAACGTTAAAACATTAAAATTTAAAAATATCATTTTATTCACCGTTGTTTTTTTTATCATTGTGTTTAGAAACCTGCTAGGATTATTACCTTATGTTTTCACCCCTTCAAGCCATTTACTGTTTTCTATATTCTTCTCATTCCCTTTATGGATTTCTTTAATTGTTTTTAGTTTATTAAATAAATTTAACAAAACTATAAGTCACTTAGTACCTTTAGGATCCCCTATTGTTTTAAGTTTCTTCATGGTTCTAATTGAGACCGTAAGAAATTTAATTCGCCCAATTACTCTATCTGTTCGTTTAACAGCTAATATAATTAGTGGTCATTTACTAATTCATTTACTGTCTTCAATGATAATGATTAAATTTTCTTTGTTTTCTTTAATATTCCCTATTATGATGATATTATTGGTCTTGGAATCCGCTGTTGCTATTATTCAAAGTTTTGTATTTGTAACTCTAATATCTCTTTACTTAAATGAGGTCTAGATTTTTAACTTATGATATTTCACCCATTTCATTTAGTAGAAAAAAGACCTTGACCTTTAACTAGATCTATTTCAGCTTTCTCATTAACTTTAGGATTTGTAAACTATTTTAATAATAATAATAGCATATTAATTCTTAATGCCATTTTTATTTTATTTCTCTCATCTTTTCAATGGTGACGGGATGTATCTCGAGAGGCATCCTTTCAAGGATATCACACAAAATATGTTTTGCAAGGCTTAAAATTGGGAATACTTTTATTTATTTTATCTGAAATCTTTTTTTTTATTTCCTTTTTCTGGGCCTTTTTCCACAGAAGCTTATCTCCAAATATTGAAATTGGAAGTCAATGACCTCCTCAGAACGTTATCCCCTTCAATCCTTTTGAAATTCCATTATTGAATTCAACAATTTTAATTTCTTCAGGAATTTCAGTAACATGAACACACCATTCTATTATAAATGGTGATTATTTTTCTTCTTTAACATCCCTTAAAATTACTATTATGTTGGGGGCATTATTTACGTTTTTTCAATTTTTTGAATATTATCAAGCACAATTTTCAATTACCGATAGAGTATTCGGTTCTACTTTTTTTCTAACTACAGGATTTCATGGCATTCATGTAATTATTGGATCTTTATTTTTATTAGTAACTTATTTTCGGATTAAAAATAATCTGATTTCTTGTAATCATTTTTTTGGGTTTGAAGCCTCGGCTTGATATTGACACTTTGTTGATGTAGTTTGGTTATTTTTATTTACTTTTATGTATTGATGGGTTTATTGTTTAATTAGTATAAATAGTACAATTAATTTCCAATTAATAAGTTTAAAATAAATTAAGCAATTTTTTTATTAATTATTCCTTTTGTAATTTTTTTATTAATTTTAATATTTTTTTTAATAAACTTTAAAAATTTAAAAATAAAAGAAAAATTATCACCATTTGAGTGTGGATTTGACCCCTTTTCTTTATCCCGTGTTCCTTTTTCCTTAAAATTTTTTTTTTTAGGTATTGTCTTTTTAGTATTTGATGTAGAAATTATTGTTATTCTTCCCTTTCCTATCTTATTAATTAATAAGAGATTCTCTTTAATATTTTCTTTTATTGTAATCAATTTAGTAATTTTGTTAGGATTTTTATACGAATGGAAAAGAGGAATAATTGAATGAATAAAATAGAAAAGTATTTAAAAATTATAAAATCTAATTTGCAATTAGAAATTGAACTTTCCTTTTCTGTTTATTTTTAAAATAAAGCGATAAAATTGCATTCAGTTTCGGCCTGAATTTAGAAGTTTTCTATTTTTTAATAGAAGCCAAAAATAAGGCTATTCACTGTTAATGAATAATTTGGATTTTAATAATTCCTATTAAGATTAAAATTAATTAGGCTTCTAACCTAAACTTAATGGATTATCCATTTTAATCTTTAATTTAAATAGTGTATTTCAACACTTAACATTTTCATTGTTAAAATTCCCATGGATTTAAATAATTCCAAAAATTGATGCAAAAACTGATAGATATGAAAAACACTAGAAATATTATTCTAAAAAATAGAAAAATAGTAACAGGAAGAATAGTTTTTCATGCTATTATTATTAAATTATCATATCGATAACGGACGTATGTTCTTCGGATTACAATAAATATAATTATTAAAAACAAGGAAATTAAATTATTTATATAACAAAAGCCAAAAAATATGTAATTTGTAATTACTCTAACTAAAATAATTATTCCATATTCTGATATAAAAATAATAGCAAAAAGTCAAGATCCATATTCAATGTTAAATCCAGAGACTAATTCTGATTCACCTTCAGCCAAATCAAAAGGTGTTCGATTTGTTTCTGCTAATAAAACAATTAATCAAATAACTCTAATAATTGGAAAACTAATAAAAATTCTTAAATTTTCTTGAATTAATAAAAACTTATTAATTGAGTATCTTTCAACCAATAAAGAAAATCTAATTAAAATTATAGCTATTCTTACTTCATAAGAAATAATTTGTGCGAAACCTCGGTATGCCCCAATTAAAGAATATTTTGAATTTGATGATCATCCTCCAAATAAAATGCAATAACTTCTTATTCTTGAAATACATAAAAAAAAAATTAAAGATAAATTTAAATTTAATAAATTTCTCTTGTAATAAAAAATTATTCAAAGTATTAATATTATAAAAATTCTTATAATTGGAGAAATAAAATAAAGAATAATATTTAGATAATACATAGAGTTTATTTCATTTCTTAACAATTTAATTGCATCTCTAAAAGGTTGAAATAAACCTTGAAAACCCGTTTTGTTGGGTCCTTTACGAGTTTGGCAGTAGCCTATAATTTTTCGTTCTAATAAAGTAAAGAAAGCAATTCTTAACAATGCTATTAAAATGGTAATTACAAATATTAATAAGTTTAAAATTATTAAAGGAATATAAATTCATAAAGGAAGCTTAAATTCCTCACATTTTAATTTTGTTCTGTCACTTTAATTTAAATTCCAAAAATTGATGCAAAAACTGTTAACTCTTAAAAAAATTTTTTTTTGAAAAAATTCCTTTCGTACTAATTTTCAATTTTAATTTTATTAAGATAGAAACCAACCTGATTCTCATCGGTTTAAACTCAGATCATGTAGGAAATTAAAAGTTGAACAAACTTTTTTTTTTAACTTCTTCATCAAAAAAATATCCTAATCCAACATCGAGGTCGCAAACTATTTTGTCAATATGAACTATCGAAAATTATTACGCTGTTATCCCTAGAGTATTTTTACCAAATTACCGTTATTAAACGGTTCATGTTTTTTCAAAAAAGTTTTTAATATTAATTAATCGCCCCAATTAAAGAAACATATCTTCTTTATTGAAATATGTTTCTAAAAATTCATAGGGTCTTCTTGTCCTTAATTTTTATTACTGTTTCTTCACAAGTAAAAATAACTTTAATTGTTAAGTTTAAAAAAGATTTTTCCTGTAATTCCATTCTCTTAGCACTCAATTAAAGTCTTATTTCAATACCTTTGTATAGTCAAAATACTACAGCAATTTAAATTTAAATTCATTGAGCAGGATTTTCATTTATTTATTTTTTATCTAAATGAAATGTTTTTATTAAACAGTCAGGAAAATTTTTTGCCGAGTTCGTTAAACTTATTTTATTAAATTTATTTTTAAATTTTTTTAAAAAAAATAAAAAATATGTTATTATACTAATAATTTTATGTTTAGAAAAAAGAAAAATTAATTTTTTGTTTTAAAATATTTAAATAAATTGATTTTATTTTTTTAAAAGTACTTATAATAATTTAAAGGAAAATTTTATTCCTTATTCAACAGATTTTTTTAAAATTTTAAAAAAATTTTTTAAGCTTATCCCTAAAAAAATCATCTGTTATTTTAAAAAATAAAATATTATAACAGAAAGGTTTGTTACCCAATTTCAAAACTAGTTAACTTAAATTTTGACAAGAATTTCACTTCTATTTAGAATTTGCGTTTATTGTTGAAACAATAAAAATTATTAAACTAAATTGATCAAATTATTTCGAGAAAAATAAAATTTTAATTTTTTTAAAAATTCCCTAATACAAAAGGTACAAAAATTTACTTTTTTCTTATTAAAATTATTCCTTTTCAGTAAAATATTATTTTGTTTTAACTTACCTTTTAATTATTTTTTCTAAATTTAAAAATTAAATCTTCTTTTGTATTTTAATAAAAAAAAAATGGTATTAATACAAATTTTCATTGTAAATGAAACATCAAACATTGATTTCATTTTTAAAACACTTTCCAGTATTTTAACTTTGTTACGACTTATCTTTGTAAAAGAGCGACGGGCGATATGTACATATCTCAGAGCTTAATTCAAATAATCATTCTATTAAAATTTTTACTTTCAAATCCTAATTTTTTTATTTTTAAGAAAAAAATAATTGTCTAAAGAGAATTGTAATTCACTTCATCCTAAAGTTTAAGCTGCACCTTGACTTAACTTATTTTTTGTATAAAATTTGCAGCAATTATAATTAATAATTGCTTTAATAGTGGTATACAAGCTGTCTTTACCAACTTTAGTAAGATTTGGGTGTTTTATCCATTAAAGAGCAAATTCCTCTGAAAAGCTTAAGATACCGCCATAATTTTTTGTTTTCGTAAGTTTTATATACTAACAATATATTATTTCTAATAATAGGGTATCTAATCCTAGTTTATTTTAGGAAATTTTTATTTAAACTTTTAATAATCTTTTTCAAAAATTTCACCTTTTTGAAAAAAAAAATATTATTTACTTTTATTTTAAATTTTTAGCCTAAAAAATAAATTCTTTTGTTTAACCGCTGCTGCTGGCACAAAATTAGCTAAATTAAACTATAAATTTCAATAATCTTGTATTATTAAATAAAATTTATTTTCTGTTTTTGTTTTTTTAGCAAATTCATAAAAAATTTATAGTAATTTTTTTATCAAACCAAGCCTAATTATTGCTGGAAATAAAAAATTATTTAATTTAGAATGAGCTGAAAACGTTAAACGTTTTCAACTCATGTCTATCGGTTAATTCTATCTATTAAAGAAAGTTATGCCAGACTTTACTAGGCTTTTTTTCCTTATTTTAATCAGCACTGATTTAGAGCTAAATGAGACATCTATTTTTTTCTCCGAATTTATTACCTAGTAGATGTGTGTTGGACTTAGTATGACCCTTTGTTACATCTATGCGGTCCAGTAAATGCGATAGCCGGTTGTCGCCCCTTATTTAAAATAGATGTAATCATATTCTGCGAAGTAAAATGCCTGACTAAAAGGGTTATCTTGATAGGATAATATATGTAAATTCGATTACTTTTACTAATTAACTTTAATAATTTCATTTATTTCCTAAAAAATCAAAATTTTTCGTGCTTTACACCAAAAGTTATGCTTTTAAATTATTATTTTTACATTTTCAGTGTAATGTTTTTAAGTTAAACTATAAAAGCATAGTTTATAGAATAAATATAATAATTGTCAATAAAATTAAAAGAATTTTACTTAAATTTTGTTTTTCAATTCAAAAATTTAAATTAAAAGTATTAATTATTCTATTATTAACTATTTTAGGCCCTAAATTTTCTATCCATGTTCAATCTCTAACTCTGATTTTTAATCCTGTTTTGCTTTTAACTAAAAAAACATAACTTGTTAAATTACTTAGAAATCAAATTTTATAAAAAAAATCTAAATTAATAAATATAATGTTCAAACTTTTTTTGAAAACTATAAATATTATTAAGGTAAATACCATAAAAAATAATATAAACAACTTTGAAAATTTATTAATAAAAATTAAACTTAAATTCGGATTAGTAAGTCAAAATAAAAAATTCCCTGAAATCATTACTAGAAAGCATAATATTATAATAGGGAAAATTATAAAGCCATTAAAATAATTAGAATAAATTCTCGTTGTTATTGTACCTTTAAGTAAAAGTATATAGATTAATCGGATACAGTAAAGTAGAGTAAATATAATTCCCAAAATAAATAAAATAATTAATAATGTGTTTTTTAATTTAAAAAAAAAGAATTCCACGATTAAATCCTTTGAATAAAATCCCCCGATAAACGGGAATCCTATTAATGACAAAAAAGAAATTATTATACAACTGGAAATTAAAGGTCTAAATTTAAAAAAATTCCCTAATATTCGTACATCCTGAATTCCATAAAAAGTATGAATTACAAAACCGGCACACAAAAATAATATTGATTTAAACATTGCATGTATTAATAAATGAAAAAAAGCTATTTCTATTATGCCTAATGATAAAATAACTATTATTATTGATAATTGTCTTAAAGTTGAAAAAGCAATAATCTTTTTAAAATCAGATTCAAAAAAGGCATTTATTCCTGATATTAATATTGTAATTACAGCAACTTTGATTAAAATTTCAGAAAAAATTTTTACTTCAAATAGATAGCTAAAACGTATTAAAATATAAACTCCTGCTGTTACTAAAGTTGAAGAGTGAACTAAAGAAGAAACAGGAGTAGGTGCTGCTATAGCAGCAGGTAACCAGGCTGAAAAAGGAACTTGAGCTCTTTTAGTTAATCCTGCTGTTAAAATTAAAATTCCACAAATTAGTTCAATTATATTAAATCTTAAGAAATCAAATGAGCCAAATCTTACAAAAAAAATTATTCTCAAAATAATTATTACATCTCCAACTCGATTTCTAATAATAGTTATTATTCCTGAATTGTAAGAATTAATTCTTTGATAGTAAATTACTAAACAGTAAGAAACCAATCCTAACCCATCTCACCCCAAAATAATTGTAAACATATTAGGTATTATAATAAGAAGAATTATTGAAAATACAAATAATAAAACAATTATACAAAATGAATTTTTATTTTTATCAGCATTTATATATGAATTTCTATATATAATTACTAAGCCTGAAATAATTATTACTACTATTCTGAATAGTCTTCTTACTCAATCAAATAAAAAATAAAACTTTAAATCTAAGTTATTAATGCATAGTAAAATGTATTCAATAATGATAATGTTATTTAAGTAAAAATTTACTAAAAACATAAATCCGAATAATAACCCCATAATTATTAAAAATATTCTTCAATTTATGAAAATTGTCTAATGAAACAAATCTTCTATAAATTCACAATTTATAATTTTATATAAACTAATTAGACATTAAATTCATTTACAAAATATTGAAGCCTTTAAAAATCACATTAATATAGGAAAAGCATGAAGAAAAACAGTTAAATACTCACGCCTTAAAATTGGTTTAAGTGACCAAAAAGTTCATCCATGTCCATGATTAATATAACTGTACATATAAATGGAATAACAAGCACTTATAAAAATAATTAATATAATAGGGAAAAAATAAAAAACTCTAAATTTTAGAATTCTTAATCTTAAAAAAAACTCCCCAAAAAGATTTATTGTTAGAGGGGCGGATATATTAGTAACTCTAAATAAAAATCACCATAATGTTAAAGAAGGAAAAAATATTTTCAATCCCTTAAATATAATTATATTTCGAGTAAAAACTCGTTCATAAATTATATTTGCCAAACAGAATAAACCTGAGCTACAAAGACCATGACCAACTATTAAAAGAAGAGATCCCACTCTTCTGTAAATAGTAAAATTAATTAAACCTCCTAAGACAATTCCTATATGACAGACCGAAGAATAGGCAATTAAAGCTTTAATATCAATTTGATATATACAAAATAATCTAATTATTACCCCTCCTCAAATTGAAATAGTAGTAAAAATTTCCCCAGTCTTAACCAACTCATTAATTATTATTATCTTAAAACGAAAAATTCCATAAATTCCTAACTTAAGAAGAATTCCAGCTAAAATCATAGATCCGGAAATTGGAGCTTCAACATGAGCTTTTGGGAGTCAAAGATGAAAAAAAAATATAGGAATTTTAACTAAAAATCCTAATATAAGAAAAATAAAAATCAACCCTAAATTTATTTCAATTCAATTTATATAGAAATATGTTAATGAATAGTTATTCCAAAAGTAAAAAATAATTACAATAAATATAGGAAAAGAGCCAAAAATAGTATACATTAATATATAAAAGCCAGCTTGTAATCGTTCGGGTTGGTTACCCCAGCCGAAAATTAGTATAACAATTGGAAACAGCACAGACTCAAAAAAAAAATAAAATGCTAATAAATTGGAAACAGAGAAACACACCATTAATAAAAATATTATTAATATAGTATAAAATAAAAATATTTTATTTAATGAAATTCTATGCGTAAATCTGGCAAGAACCATTAAAAAAGTAATTCAAATTGTCAATAAAATTATTAGATTTCTTAATAAATCTAAACTGAAATTTTCTATAATTTCTATAACATTTACATTTATTATAAAACATAAAAATGTTATAATCATAAATAAAATTATTACTATAATTTCAAGAGTTTTTAAAAAAAATGATATTCATAAAATTAAAAATCTAATAAAAATCATTCTTAACATTTAATCAAGTTCATAGAATTTAACATTTCATTTCCATAAAAGAAATTTAACAGTACTAATAATCTTAATCCTAAAGCAGCCTCACATACAATACTTACTAAAAATAAAAAAATATTTATTATATTTAGAAAAGAAAATAAAATTATTATTAATACAATTAAAGATATATATATAAATTCAATTCTTATCAGAACTATAATTAAGTGAAATCGATTGATTAATAAAGCTAATACGCCTAATAAATAGATAAATATAGAGATTATTACCATAAGTTAAAATAATTTAAATAAAATATTGATTTTGTAAATCAAATTTGGTTTTCCCTTTTAACATCAGAAAAGAATTTCTCTCATTAAATCTCCAAAATTTATATACTTAATATATTATTTTCTGCCTGAAATCAAATTTTTCTTAATAATTTCTGTCATACTTATTTCAATAAGACATCCAATGATGATATTAATTGCAGTAATTTTGTTAACTTTATTTATTTCAATATTATTTTATATAATTACTGAAAATTCCCTCTTCCCCTTAATCACAATTTTAATAATTTTAGGAGGTATAATAATTATTTTTATATACATTATTAGTCTATGTCCTAATAAAAAAATAAATTTTAATTTTAAAATTTCAGTTATCATATTTATTTTTTTATTTTTAAACTTAAACTCCATATTTGTTAAAATTATTAACCAAAATTTAATAAAAATTTATTTTTTTTCATTTATTAATATAGTTATTTTGCTTATACTTTATTTATTAGTTACTTTATCGGTGATTTTAAAAAATTTAAATTGAATTTCTTCTCCTATAAGAAGAAAATAACTTATGTTAAAAATTATTAATCCAATAATTAATCTTCCTTCTCCTTCAAGTATTTCCTATATATGAAATTTTGGATCATTATTAGGAATTTGTTTAATTATCCAAATTCTTTCAGGTTTTTTTTTAGCTATAAATTTCTCAAGAGATGTTTCTACAGCATTTATAATAATTTCTCATATTCAGCGAGATGTAAATTACGGATGATTAATCCGTTCTATTCATGCTAACGGTGCATCACTTTTTTTTATTCTTATTTATATTCATATAGGACGAGGAATTTATTATTCTTCTTTCTTTTTTAAAAAAGTTTGATTATCGGGACTTTTAATTATCTTCATTCTTATAGCCACAGCATTTTTAGGATACATTTTACCATGAGGACAAATATCATTTTGAGGAGCTACCGTTATTACTAATCTAATTTCAGCAGTTCCCTATTTTGGCCATTCAATCACTTATTGAATTTGAGGCGGATTTTCTGTGGACAATAACACATTAATTCGATTTTTTTCTTTACATTTTATTCTACCTTTTATTCTCTTATTTATATCAATAGTTCATATCCTATTAATCCACGAGAAAGGATCTTCCAACCCCCTTGGAATTTCAATAAATGTTGATAAAATTCCATTCCATCCTTACTTTACAATTAAGGATCTTTTAGGAGTTATATTTGTAATTATTCCATTTTCTGTATTTATTATATTATTTCCTTATAGAATAATAGATGCAGAAAATTTTAATATAGCAAATCCAATAATCACTCCCCCCCACATTCAACCGGAATGATATTTTCTTTTCGCTTATGCAATTCTTCGTTCAATTCCAAACAAATTGGGGGGAGTGTTAGCTTTACTAATATCAATTATAATTATTTTAATTCTTTCCCTTTTTATAAATAATAAAATTTCTTCATTTTATTTTTCTCTGTTTAAAAAATTAGCTTTTTGGTCATTAGTAAACACTTTTTTCATTCTTACTTATTTAGGAGCCATGCCAATTGAATATCCTTATGACATTTTAAGAAAAACCGTTACTTTAATTTACTTTTTAATCTTTGTTATCCTTCCTGTAATTTAGACTTTTTAACTATTTAAGTATGTATTTTGAAAATATAAAAAAGAGAGTATCTCTATAAGTCTAAATTTAATTTCAGTTGATTTTAATAAAAATCATAAATAAATTCTAAATTTATTGCATTTTTTCTGCCAAACTGAAAAAGCTCAATTAAATGTAAAACCTATTCCTGATTATCAGGAATAGGTTTTACGTTTTCAACTCATGTCTATCGGTTAATTCTATCTATTAAAGAAAGTTATGCCAGACTTTACTAGGCTTTTTTTCCTTATTTTAATCAGCACTGATTTAGAGCTAAATGAGACATCTATTTTTTTCTCCGAATTTATTACCTAGTAGATGTGTGTTGGACTTAGTATGACCCTTTGTTACATCTATGCGGTCCAGTAAATGCGATAGCCGGTTGTCGCCCCTTATTTAAAATAGATGTAATCATATTCTGCGAAGTAAATCTTAACAAAATTTTAAACTGCAAATTTAAAAAAGATTAATTTCTAAGATTTTTTTATTTAAAA